ATTGTTACTCTTGCTCCCGTCAGGATAAATCTGACCCCTTCCCCTGTTCCCGCCTACGTATATAGGATATTTTAAGAAGTGAACATCTTTCTTAGTAGCGGGGTCAGGGGAAAGAATAGGAAAGGCAATTTCACTATACTTCTGACCGGGGACAGGGCCTATTACAAGAATATTTTTTTTATTAGGGCGATAGCTCTGAAAAGACAAATTTCCTATCTTTTCCTTCATCTCGGGAGAAATACGATCGGGGGGAGCTAATTCAAAACCTTCCGGTAAAATAAGAACAGCCCCTACATTCAAACCCCCCTTTTTACCATTAGCAAGAACTTGTTTCAATTGCATATCATAAGGAATTCGAACAACCGCTTCAAATACAGTATCAGGAAGTACCGCTTGCGGTACTTCAATATCCACGGGCTTGTTAGCTAAATGACAATTGGCACATACAATACGCCCCGTCGCTTCTCGTGGATTTTCATAACCCTGCTGTGCAAAAATGGGATATGCATTTGAAATGGCCGTCTGAGTTATGATATATATCATGAGCGATACGGAAATAGATCGAGTAATCTGTTCCTTTATCCAAGAAAAAGTATTTATAGTTTCCATGGTTCAATTGTTGATACCAAAATTTCTACAATAGGTGGGGTAAGTCGCTACTATAGTTCCCTATCCACGATTCTGTTAGTTACTGGAATAATAAAAATTTACTGGTTACTGGACTAATATAGGATGAATCCTGAAGATGGGTAAAAATAGAAAGCATAAATTATCAATGCTTTGTTTATGTACAACTACAAAGTTGCAAACCTTCGAATTGGATTAGATTAATATGAGTGGATCTGTTATCAGTCATTCATTGAATGATAAATAACTACAAGGAATGATAAATAATTACAAGTGACGGAGATACGCGATTTAAATAACGGAAAATCCAATATTTAAAAACTGTATCAAGAATGACTGGACAAATTGAAACAAGACCCGATATGATTTGATCATTCTGAACAAATCCAAAATCTTTGTAGACAGAGCCAATCAGTAATTCCCAACCGTGGGGTGAATGGAATCCGGTACAAAAATCGGTTAATAAAAGAATACAAAAAGCTTTGACTGTGTCGCTTAGGTTATATAGGAATTCCTGGGCCCAAGAGTTAAGAATACCAAGTTCTTCGTTACCCAAAATATAATAACCACTGAGAATAACAAAACAGATTATATTTATTGAGAAGTGCAAAATCGTATGGATACGATCTTCGTTGTGTATCTTGATTAATTGGATCGTTTCTTTTTGTATTCCTAAAGTAAGCTTGTGTAGACGTGTCTCCGAGTATTCTTCGATCATTTCGTCCAAGACGAGGAGTTCCTCTAATTCTATGAATTTTTCTAGAATACCCCTTTCTTGAATATCATTCAAAAAAATTTCGGATTGCCCCGCATTCCACCAATTAGTAACCCAAGATTCCAGACTTTTTTTAAATGAGAGAGAAAGCCACCAAGGAAAAAATACTATATATACAAGAGGAGTGGATGCTTTCTTTTTTGCCATTTTTTAATCTGTGAATTGTTAATCAACCCACCTCATTTGTCGACTCTATGTGATCGAATCCTTCTTTCACGCATGAGTTCTATACAAGGTATGGAACCTATCAATCTATTTTTTTTGTGATTTTTTGATTAGTCTTTCAATCTCGAAAGACTAGAGAAATCGACTACAAATCAATCCATTTCGAATGAAGAAATACTATAAAAATAAAGTTTACCGATATCTCAATTGGACAAATTCGAAACAACTCTCTCCTTTCAATGAATGACTGAAAGAAAGGCTTTAAGTAATGAATATTAATCCAATTTTGAGACGAAAGAATCCACAATATCCAATATTTCAAAAAAAAAATTCACTGATTGCCCACAGACAGGAATAGTAGAATAATTGAGGTAAAGATATTGCAATACTCAAAGTAGCAAAACAATCCAGAAATTGGTTAATTATCATTATTAAGAAATCTAATTGTTATTTTTCTGTTGGTTATTAAGGAACACAAAGGAAAGGAGAAAATAAAACGTCGAGTGACAAAAATAAAGAATTTCGTTTTGTAGTTGTTCCGCCCGCTTTCGCTCGAATGACCCTTCTGATGAAACTTCACTTAGTTTATGTTATAGAAAAAAAGAGGATTCTTGCATTTTTCCCTCAAAGCACCCATTTACCATTTACCATTTTGTTTCAAATCAATTGGTACACGCAAGAAATAGGACAATTCAGCAGCTTTTTCTACAATTTCTCGTGTAGTCAAATTCTCATCAGTACGAGTTAAGGGAATGTTCCCCTGGCCCCGGATGTCCATATAAAGGACACGACGGGTATAAATACCCTCTTTAACTTCTATTCTAATGGACTGAATATCTTTTATAAGTACTCGGAGGAATATGCGACGATTTTTTCCAGGAAATCCCCACCGAAAAATGCACACTATGCCTTCCTTTCTATCGAATCGATCATAACCGCTGCCTACATTCCAGAAAATTGTGCACCACAAATAGGAACTAATAAAGAGACCCGCGATTCCGTAGAAAGACATCACGATACCTTGTGGAAAAAAAATAATTTGCTCAGACGGAAAAAAAGATATCAAATTTCTACCAAGATAACTGGAAGTTCCAACCAATAAGAATCCTAATGAACCTAAAAAAAGGATAAAGGCCCAGCAGAAATTACTTAATTTTCGAGACTCCGTTATAAGTTCTATCCGTATATGTTCTGATCGCCAATCCATACTGGATCCGATTGTATTTTATTAGAATTGAGGGAAACCCTCAAATTTATTTGACTTTATCTTTTTTGTTTTGTTTCCGAAGTAACTCTCATCAACTAGCACTAGTTTGATGTGAACCTTTAGGAGTAATTCATCAAATTACTTAGATCTAATCTAAACTAAAATAATAACATACCCTTCATATGATATATGATATAATATGATATATGATCCCACTATACATATAGATCCGAGGACTTTTTATTTCAGTCATCTAGCGATCCTGGTCGATTTGAAAACGGCTAGAATTCATTTACCCATATATTATTATGTTTCTACAGGTATAAGAGTCCTTTACCTTATGTCTTTATGTTCGGCAGAAATCACATGTTATCTCATATTTCGCTAAATAGATATCTCTATTAGTTATGATGCAAGTCTAAGTTTTTGAAAAAAAAAAAATAGAAGAGAGGGGGTCTAAACAATCTTGTTTTCTTGAACATGAAGATATAAAGAAGCCATTGCAATTGCCGGAAATACTAGGCCTACTAAAGGCACAAAAAAAGCGGGAAGGTTCATAGAATGGGTACCTCGATTTATTGTTCGTACCTGTTATTATTATTTATATTTATAAAAAAAGATATCTTATAATAATTATAATTAAGAATTTTCATTATTATTTAACTATAATTATTAATTCATAATTCAATACTCAATACTTAGTATAGATCTAAGTATCTATATATCTATATCTAAGTGAGGATATAGATATATAGATACTTAGATCACCAAACAAAATTCCTATTTCCTTTAATTCCGAATAAACTAACTACTCCTTTGCTACAAATAAAAATAATTGAACTTAGCACTCTATTTGGTTTTGATTTTCATTTTTAGTCAAAGGAAAGAAACCGTGTAGCTTAAATAATTCAGTCAGAACACTTTTTAAAAGATTACGTGGTACGATTAGGTCGAATGCTCCCTTATCAAATAAATTTTCAGTCTCTTGCAAACCTTCGGGTACTGGTATTTTCAACAGTTCTTCAATTACTCTTTTACCCGCAAATGCAATGTAAGCATTGGGTTCGGCAATAATGATATCACCCAACATACCAAAACTGGCCGTCACCCCACCAGTAGTAGGAGATGCAAGGATTGATACATAAAACAACTTTTTATTTGATTGATAATCATATAAAGCAGACGAGATTTTAGCCATTTGCATCAAGCTCACACTTCCTTCTTGCATACGCGCCCCCCCCGAAGCACACACTATAATAAGAGGTAGAAATTGATTGGTAGCGTATTCAATCAAACGTGTGATTTTTTCCCCGACTACGGATCCCATACTGCCCCCTATAAACTCAAAATCCATAACCCCAACTGCTACGGGAATGCCATTTAGTTCGCCTATGCCTGTTTGAACAGCCTCGGGTAATCCCGTCTTTGTTTGATAAGAATCAAGACGATCTTTATAAGGTTCGTCCTCTTCCTCAAATTCATCTTCATTTGATTCATCTTTATTTGATTCATCTTTATTTGATTCATCTTCATCAAATGAAGATGAATCAAAACCAAAAGGATCTTTATCTAAAGGATCCTTATAAGGTTCGTCCTCTTCATCAAATGAAGATGAATCAAAACCAAAAGGATCTTTATCTAAAGGATCCTTATAAGGTTCGTCCTCTTCATCAAATGAAGATGAATCAAAAGGATTTTTTGCGTCCTCTTCCTCAAATTCATCTTCATCAAATGAAGATGAATCAAGACGATCTTTTTCGTCCTCTTCATCAAATAAAGATGAATCCCATTCAATGGGATCTAGAGAGACCATGTCTTCGTCCATAGGATTCCAAGTATCCGGATCGATCAAAAGATCTATTCTATCTGAACTATTCATTTTCAAATGCCACTCACAGTGTTCACAAATATTCATTTTTTCTTTCAAAAATCTCTTATAATTTAATCCATAACAATTGTCGCATAGAACCCACAAATGACTATATTTGCTATATATGTCAGTTTCATCACTATCATTAGAACTATCTTCATCTTGCCCATCGATATCATTAGAACTTTCTTCTAGAGTTAAATCACTATCTTGCTCATCGCTATCATTAGAACTTTCTTCTAGAATTAAATCACTATCTTGCTCATCGCTATCATTAGAACTTTCTTCTAGAATTAAATCACTATCTTGCTCATCGCTATCATTAGAACTTTCTGCTAGAATTAAATCACTATCTT